ATAGAAAAAAGTCAATAAACTTATCGAATTCACTTCTCCTTGATGTATTCTTTCATCGAGATTCAATCCAAATCACGATGGTATTTTCTTGTTCCTGAATGGGTCTCTTTCATCTTTTTAGGTCTATGCTCTACTCCGGGTAAAGATCTGCCCGATTTGGATTTGCACATATAGGACAAATCTTCCCATCACCATTTCTTTTTGTTATGACTTTACAAATAACAAACAGCAATCATTTATGATACATGTAGTAATCATAGATATATTACCAATTGGGTTTTTTCTAAACGGAGCCTGGATACTTCATTTTTAGTCCAACCAAAGCCAACCATAAATTATTCTAATTGATAATAGTACTATGAATCTCCCCAAAGAATGCATCTAATTGCACTTCACGCTCCAATTTTTTGATGATTCAATTTCTCTTTCTTGGGCGAAACAGAGGATATCTCGATCGGGGGAGAGAACGGGGAAATCCCATATGACCCAATATATCTGACAAGTCGCACTATACGTCAACCCAAGATGCATCTTCCTCTCCAGGACTGCGGAAAGGTACTTTTGGAACACCAATAGGCATGAATTGAAAGAAAAAAGAACTAAATACTATATTTCACTTTGATGTGGAAACGTAACAATATGGTTTTATTGTCTTTATAATATTGGCTTTATCATATTTATTTTATCCATAAATTAGAAAAATTTAGAAAGAAAGACAAAATAAATAAAGGAAAATTTTTACGAATAAGTCCTTCTAATGATAAACATTTACTCATAGAAAATGGTACCAACCCCCCATTGCGTATTGGTACTTATCGAGTATAGAATAAATCTGCTTCTCTTTGTTCCTACGAACAGAATTATTCCATTATTACAAACAGAATAGAATAAATAGTAACCTAAGGATAGTCATAGTATAGTTTTTTTCAATGCAATAAAGTTACGTAGTGTCTATTTTTCTTTGATAAAGGGGTATTTTCCATGGGTTTGCCTTGGTATCGTGTTCATACCGTTGTATTGAATGATCCCGGCCGGTTGCTTTCCGTTCATATAATGCATACAGCTCTGGTTGCTGGTTGGGCGGGCTCGATGGCTCTGTATGAATTAGCAGTTTTTGATCCTTCTGACCCTGTTCTTGATCCAATGTGGAGACAGGGTATGTTCGTTATTCCCTTCATGACTCGGTTAGGAATAACCAATTCATGGGGAGGTTGGAGTATCACAGGAGGGACTGTAACGAATCCGGGAATTTGGAGTTACGAAGGTGTAGCTGGGGCACATATTGTGTTTTCTGGCTTATGCTTTTTGGCAGCTATCTGGCATTGGGTCTATTGGGATCTAGAAATATTTTGTGATGAACGGACAGGAAAACCTTCTTTGGATTTGCCCAAGATCTTTGGAATTCATTTATTTCTCTCCGGGGTGGCTTGCTTTGGTTTTGGTGCATTTCATGTAACAGGCTTGTATGGTCCCGGAATATGGGTGTCCGATCCTTATGGACTAACGGGAAAAGTACAACCTGTAAATCCGTCGTGGGGCGTGGAAGGGTTTGATCCTTTTGTTCCGGGAGGAATAGCTTCTCATCATATTGCAGCAGGTACATTGGGCATATTAGCGGGTTTATTCCATCTTAGCGTCCGACCGCCACAACGTCTATACAAAGGATTGCGTATGGGAAATATTGAAACCGTACTTTCCAGTAGTATCGCAGCTGTCTTTTTTGCAGCTTTTGTTGTTGCTGGAACTATGTGGTATGGTTCAGCAACTACCCCCATCGAATTATTTGGCCCGACTCGCTATCAATGGGATCAGGGTTACTTCCAGCAAGAGATATATCGAAGAATTAGCGCTGGGCTAGCCGAAAATCAAAGTTTATCAGAAGCCTGGTCTAAAATTCCTGAAAAATTAGCTTTTTATGATTATATCGGCAATAATCCGGCAAAAGGAGGATTATTCAGGGCAGGCTCAATGGATAACGGAGATGGAATAGCGGTTGGATGGTTAGGACACCCTATCTTTAGAGATAAAGAAGGCCGTGAGCTTTTTGTACGTCGTATGCCTACTTTTTTTGAAACATTTCCAGTCGTTTTGGTAGACGGCGATGGAATTGTTAGAGCTGATGTTCCTTTTAGAAGGGCAGAATCGAAGTATAGTGTTGAACAAGTAGGTGTAACCGTTGAGTTCTACGGTGGTGAACTCAATGGAGTCAGTTATAGTGATCCTGCTACTGTGAAAAAATATGCTAGACGCGCTCAATTGGGTGAAATTTTTGAATTAGATCGTGCGACTTTGAAATCCGATGGTGTTTTTCGTAGCAGTCCAAGGGGTTGGTTTACTTTTGGGCATGCTTCGTTTGCTTTGCTCTTCTTCTTCGGGCACATTTGGCATGGTGCTAGAACCTTGTTCAGAGATGTTTTTGCTGGTATTGACCCAGATTTGGATGCTCAAGTAGAGTTTGGAGCATTCCAAAAACTTGGGGATCCAACTACAAGAAGACAGC